GCCTGTTTTTATATTCGGATTATTCCAATGTTTTATTTTATGACTTTTTTTGTCGCACAAAAAAACTTTTTGAGTTTCCGGTAGAAAGAGATTTACCTAATGACAACGCTTTTAAGGCTGCCCAATATCCCTTCCCTTTCCAAATATTTTTACGAATACGCTTTTTTGATAGAGAAGTACGTTTTTTTGGAACTGCCATTTAAAAATTAAGAGGTTACTCGTTATTATAGTTGGATGTGAAAGACATCTATTGGTCAAAACGAATATATTCATTATCTAGTTATTTTCTAGAGAATAATAATTATTAGATAATATAATATATATATTATCTAGAGAAAACAAAAAAAAATATATATATATATATATAGATAAAAAATATGCGAAAATCGTACAAAATCTTACTATAAAAATAGAATTAAATTTTTTTATACATAAAATAGACCGAAGGATTTAAGAACCCATTGCCTAATGAAAAGTTTAATTTTTCTATTAATTGGTCAAACTTGAGTAAAGAATACTTCGAAATTCCATTTTAAAATTCGAATCAAACTAGTAATTAAAGTAATGAATCCGTTAAAAGATACACGTTTTGTTAAAAAAAATCTTCGTTATTTTTTTATTAAATTTTATTTTATTTTACCCCTTTTGATAATTACCCCCTTTTTTGATAAATATAAAAATAAATCTTTAAATCTTATAGAAAATATAAAATGTTAGATATTATAGCGTTTCCTATAAATGTTTTTTTATTGAAACGGAAACTAATCAATCAGTTTCATACTGAAACTAGTTAATAATTTGGAACAAACTGACTAAAAAGCGAGATTTGTACAAAAATTGTACCTTAGTTAATCCTATGATTCATATCGATTCATATCAGATTTCTTTTTAGTGTAATTTTTTATCATTAATTTATGAATATAAAGTTATAAAGTTATTTAATAATAATGAAATTTTGTATTTTCGTTATTTTAAGAAAAATCTTAGTTAATAACTAAATTCGCTTTTTATGAGCAAGTAGGTCATGTCATTTGCCCAATTGTAACTTCTTTATTTTAATATTTAATTTGGAAAGACCCAGATAATATATAAAATTCGAAAAATATCTTTAAGTTAATACATCTCTTGATTTTTTTATTGACCCCTTTTGTTTTGAAATTGAAAGGGGGTAGGATCTGGTAAATCGGAAACAATCAATTAAGAATAAAAAACTTTTTTATGGAACAGACATATCAATATTCGTGGATAATACCTTTCCTTCCACTTCCAGTTCCTATGTTAATAGGAGCGGGACTTCTTCTTTTTCCGTCGGCAACAAAAAGTCTTCGCCGTATGTGGGCTTTTCAAAGTGTTTTTTTGTTAAGTATAGTCATGATTTTTTCGATCAATCTGTTTATTCAGCAAATAAATGGCAGTTCTATCTATCAATATGTATGGTCTTGGATCATTAATAATGATTTTTCTTTAGAATTCGGTTACTTGATCGACCCGCTTACTTCTATTATGTCAATATTAATCACTACTATTGGAATTATGGTTCTTATTTATAGTGATAATTATATGTCGTATGATCAAGGATATTTGAGATTTTATGCTTATATGAGTTTTTTCAGTACTTCTATGTTAGGATTAGTTACTAGTTCTAATTTGATACAAATTTATATTTTTTGGGAATTGGTAGGAATGTGTTCATACCTGTTAATAGGGTTTTGGTTCACACGGCCTGTTGCTGCAAATGCTTGCCAAAAGGCATTTGTAACTAATCGTGTTGGGGATTTTGGTTTATTATTAGGAATTTTAGGTTTTTATTGGATAACAGGGAGTTTCGAATTTCGAGATTTATTCAAAATATTCAATAACTTTATTTCTAATAATAATAATGAAGTCAATTTTTTATTTGTTACTTTCTGTGCCGTTCTATTATTTTCCGGTGCGGTTGCTAAATCTGCACAATTTCCCCTTCATGTATGGTTACCGGATGCCATGGAGGGGCCTACTCCGATTTCGGCTCTTATACATGCTGCTACTATGGTAGCTGCGGGCATTTTTCTTGTAGCTCGGCTTATTCCTCTTTTCATAGTCATCCCTCACATAATGAATTTCATCTCTTTGGTAGGAGTAATAACAATATTATTTGGGGCTACTTTTGCCCTTGCTCAAAAAGACATTAAGAGAGGTTTAGCCTATTCCACAATGTCTCAATTGGGTTATATGATGTTAGCTCTAGGTATGGGGTCTTATCGAAGTGCTTTATTTCATTTGATTACTCATGCTTATTCGAAAGCATTATTATTTTTAGGATCCGGATCCGTTATTCATTCAATGGAAACTCTTGTTGGATATTCTCCAAATAAAAGTCAAAATATGGTTTATATGGGGGGTTTAACAAAACATATCCCAATTACCAAAACCGCTTTTTTATTAGGTACACTTTCTCTTTGTGGTATTCCGCCTCTTGCTTGTTTTTGGTCCAAAGATGAAATTCTTAATGATACTTGGT